TAACTCCAAATACCCGGATTAGTTATAGTCCCCCCCGTGATACTCCAACCGCCCCAGGAATTGGTTATTCCTAAACGAGTCATGAAGGGTATAACGAACATACCCTGTCTCCACATTGGATCAAGAACAGGGTCAGAAGGATCAAAAACTGCTATTTCATACAGGGCCATCGAACCGGCCCAACCAGCAACCAAAGCTGTATGCATTATATGAACAGAAAGCAACCGTCCGGGATCATTCAATACAACGGTATGAACACGATACCAAGGCAAACCCATGGAAATACCCCTTTATGAAAGAAAAAAGACACTATGTAACTTTATTGCATTGTAAAAGACTATACTATGACTATGTTATGGACCCCCCTATTTAGTTTTAGTAAATTATTTCAACGCAAGGGTTCATATTTGTTCTATTCTGTTGGTAATAATGGAACAATTTTGTTCGTAGGAACAAAGAGAAGCAGATTTATTCTATACTCGATAAGTACCAATACGCAATGGGGAAGTGAATGCCATTTTCTATGAGCGAATGTGCCCATACTTGTTCATCATTAGAGGACACTATTCGTAATAATTTTCCCTTTTTTTCTTGCTTTCTTTATCAAATTTTCATAAATGATGAATAAAATCTTATGAATTGAATAAAATCTGATTAGGATAAAGTACAATATTATAAAGAAAAAGAAAGGCTTTGTTACGTTTCCACATCAAAGTAAAATATAGTACTTAGTTCTTTTTTATTTCATTTAATGCCTATTGGTGTCCCAAAAGTACCTTTTCGAAGTCCTGGAGAGGAAGATGCATCTTGGCTTGACATATAGTGCGACTTGTCAGATATATTTGGTCATATGGGATTTCCCCGTTTTCTCCCCAATCGAGATATCCTCTGTTTCGCCCACGAAAGATTCATTTCATCATCAAAATTTTGGAGCGTGAAGTGCAATTAGATCCGTTTTGGGGGGGATTCGGATTACTATTATCAATTAGAAGAATTTATGGTTGTCTTAGTTGGACTACTACATTGAAGTATCCAGGCTCCGTTAAAAAAAACCAAGTGGTAATATATCTATTTCTATTTTATTTTATATCATAAAGTATTCCTTTTTTTAAAGAAAAATTTTTTTCAAACTATTATGTTAATCAATTGAGTAATATGCATGAATCCGTCAACCTTTTTTACGGAATGCATGAATTGAAAAAAAGGGGGGGATAACAAAAAGAAGTGGTAATGGGAACATTTGTACTATATGTGCAAATCAAAATCGGGCGGATCTTTACCCGGAGTAGAGCATAAACCTAAAAAGATTAAAGAGGCCCATTTAAGAACAAGAAAATGACATCGTGATTTGGATTGGATCTCGATGAAACAATCCATCAATGAGAAGTTAATTGGATAAGTTTAATGAATTCTTTTTTTTTTTTTTTTTACATTCGTTATAAGGAAAGGAAGACAAACTCATATTTAGTGAAAAAAAATCCTTTTATTATAAGTTAGAAGGAACTTGCTATGAAAAAAGAAAAAGTATTGGAATATACACATTGATTTTTTTTGAACCGTATGCGTTAAAAGGCGCCTGTACGGTTCTTAAGGGATACAATTTGACCCTAATCAACCGACTTTATCGAGAAAGATTACTTTTTTTAGGTCAAGAGGTTGATAGCGAGATCTCAAATCAACTTATTGGTCTTATGATATATCTCAGTATCGAGGATGATACCCAAGAGCTGTATTTATTTATAAACTCTCCTGGCGGATGGGTAATACCGGGAGTGGCTCTTTATGATACTATGCAGTTTGTGCAACCAGATGTACATACAATATGCATGGGATCCGCCGCTTCAATGGGATCTTTTATCCTGGTCGGAGGAGAAATTACCAAACGTCTAGCATTCCCTCACGCTTGGCGCCAATGAGGCTTTTATTTATTTGAGAGAAAAAAGAAGACTATGCCTTCGCCATATGAAATATGAATATGAATATTAAGTAATAATAGCATGGCACTTTGAATTCGATATAAAAAAAATTTTTTGTTTTCACAACATTAGCTTATGTATCGAGAGAGTAATATGATAAAAACGTATTTCCTATTTTCTTATTTTGGAAGTCCAGTTCAGCGTCACAAACTTTTTTCACACCAGAGGTCTCTTAACAATATTTCTATTTATGTTATGGAGCGAAAAAAAATTCTTTTTTCCTTAGTTTATTTATTATTTGATCAAATAAAAAGCAACTTTGGGATTGCTGAATGACAGACAAATCACAGACAAAAAAATATAATAAATATATATAGCAACGGAGCCATCATAGTATTTTTGAATTCCTCCGAAAGGAAGGGTGGTAAGTTGATCATTTACCGATCGGGGTCTGATCGATCCTATTTTTTATTTCTTTGATGGAAGGTAAGGGTCAATTTTATTGTAGAGCCGTATGCAATGCATAATGCCCGTACGGTTGTTCGATTCTATCTTTTTTTCTTGTTATTCTTTTATCTTTCTTTTATCTTCCCCTCATCATGAAAAAGAGAGAAACCTTTTATTATCTTATATCATCAGGGTAATGATCCACCAACCTGCTGGTTCTTTTTTTGAAGTAGCAACGGGAGAATTCATCCTGGAAGTGGGAGAACTGCTGAAACTACGTGAAACCCTGACAAGGGTTTATGTACAAAGAACGGGCAAACCCTTATGGGTTGTATCCGAAGACATGGAAAGAGATGTTTTTATGTCAGCAACAGAGGCCCAAGCTTATGGAATTGTTGATCTTGTGGCGGTTGAATGACAATAACCTGGATTTCGCGTCAATTCTGAAATGAACCCTGCCGAGTTGAATATTATTATTCTATGGAATCTTTTTTATTATTCTATTGAATAAAAGTAATTGATAATCATCCGGTTAGGATCGATCTAAACCAGCCCATTATGTATATGATTCAACATGCCAACGATTAAACAACTTATTAGAAATACAAGACAGCCAATTAGAAATGTCACAAAATCCCCCGCGCTTCGGGGATGCCCTCAGCGCCGAGGAACATGTACTAGGGTGTATGTGCGACTCGTTCAGATCATGAACTAGAACAAAGGAAAGAGAACAATGTTCGAATATCAATGATCAAATAGGATATAACGGAAAAACAAACTAGATTTCCTATCTAAAAATGGATGATATCCCTTTTATTTTGTATGAAATTTATGGTTTCTGTTGGTGTAAATCCACTCACCTCAATTCAAAATGAGAAGCAATTCTCCATTGGTAGCAAATGGTTATCCATTAAGCGGAGGAAATCTTAGTTAACATAGACCCCTCTTGCAAGAACGGACTAACAGGGTCAGTTACCCAGCCAACCTTCATAATTAAATACCGTTACTGTATAGGTAGAGCTTGTTGTGAAAGACCTATTACTGGATAATTCATGGGTAGAGCCGAAGAATGTGAACTATACAAGTTAGCAATAACATTGATTAAATGAAGTAAAGGCTCCGGTGTATAGAGAAGACCTCACCGTTGAAGAAGTAACCATAGAAACGATGGAATCCACTATTTCTTTATCATTACTTTGATTTTTTAATACCTAGTATAGTCAAATTTCGTATTTCGAGGTGAAATGTCTAGAAAAAATCAAAAATTGTGGTTGGGAAGGTTATAGTAGCCAAAGCCATTGGAATTCTTAGTTTATACATTGGAAAAATCAGTTTTGTTATTAATATACTAGGAAAGGGGCAAAAGAATAACTGAAAGAAAGGAAATCTAGGAAATCTATTAGTTATTCGTTAAAGTTTCATTTATTCAATGACCAGAATTAGACGGGGATATATCGCTCGGAGACGTAGAACAAAAATTCGTTTATTTGCATCAAGCTTTCGGGGGGCTCATTCAAGACTTACTCGAACTATTACTCAACAAAAAATAAGAGCTTTGGTTTCGGCTCATCGGGATAGGGATAGGAAAAAAATCCATTTTCGTCGTTTGTGGATCACTCGAATAAATGCAGCAATTCGCGAAAGGGGGGTATGCTATAGTTATAGTAGATTAATAAATGATCTGTACAAGAGACAGTTGCTTCTTAATCGTAAAATACTTGCACAAATAGCTATATCAAATAGGAATTGTCTTTATATGATTTCCAATGAGATTATAAAAGAAGTAAGTTGGAAGGAATCCACCGGTTAAACGGAGTTGCCCGGAGAATGAACTCCGGGAAGGTCGAATAAAAAAGAAAATAAAAATGAATAGAATATGAGAAAATATGAGAAAAGAAAGTAGTCAAAATAAAAATGAATCAACGCCTTCAAAAAAAAATTTTCTTCTTCCCAGATTCTTCTTTTTTTTCTTATGACACGAGAATTCAATCCGGATTCTTGGATTTTGACCACAAAATAGAAATCCGCGTTTGAGTTCGGATGGGGGTTTGAATTCAAGTTAATAAAGAGTAAACCTACCTTTTTCTGCCTCTAAGACTAGTAGTTCTAGTGGTCGACTCAGTTCTTTCAAATTGTTTCTCATTATTAAGAAAAGGTAACAAAGATAAAATACGAGCTTGTTTTATAGCAATAGTAATTAATCGTTGTTGTTTCAAGGTCAATCTATTTACTCGTCTAGATAATATTTTTCCCTGTTCACTAATAAATCGACTAATTAAACTCATGTTTTTATAATCAATTCGATCCCCCGATTGGATCGGGGGCAAACGCTTACGAAAAGATCGCTTGGATTTAAGAAAAGTTCGCTTGGATTTATCCATGGTTTGGTTAGTTTATTTCTTATCCCTAAAATCCTATTTCAGCCGGATCTATAATTAGAATAAATAAATAGGATTTGGTTTGTTTATAATTATTTTTAACTATGTTAAATATGTTATATATATAATGTCATTTTTCCCTTTCCTTGCCTTGTAAGATTAAGATAAGGGGGCAAGTACTCGCTTCAATCTATTTCTTTATCTCCACGTGAATCGTATGTTTGTAACAATATGGACAGAATTTTCGTAACTCCAATCGATTAGGCGTATTGTGCCGGTTCTTTTGAGTAATATATCTGGAAATGCCCGTTGATTCCTTATTAACACCGTTTCGAACACAAGCGGTACATTCCAAAAGAACCGGTATTCGCACATCTTTACCCTTGGCCATGAACCTCCTTTGGATTTTTCATTTACTCAACTCTTCCTCTTTCAATCCGAAACGAAAAAGAAGAAAGGAAGGAAAAAACAAAATAGAATTTGTAACTTGCTATCCTCTTATGCAAGATTTCACTACACTCAATATCGGAAATAAGATAGAAAGATTTCTAAACTTTCAAATCACAGTACAGCATTTTATATTTTATATAAGTATCTTGTATAATACTCTTTCCCTAGAACCACTGTTTGTATTCGACTTCCATAGAATGAAATATTCATTTCATTCCAACCAGAACCCGAGTCTCACAGCTGTTGAATGCACTTTTATTCTTTCTCTTTCCTCCCTTCTTCTAAAAAAGGGAAAAAAGAGAAAAGAGGGGGCTGATATTTAATTGTATCTCTAATATTCTTTATTCCGTCCCGCGCCAATAACTAGAATGGGAACGTCAACGCATCCGGGAAAAAACGATTAATCTCTATCAATAAACCTGCCAAAGAACCGAACCATAGAGTACTTAGTACCGGTGCCACGGAAAGATATGTTTTTAGATCTCGCATTGAAAAACCTCCTTCATTTTTTCATTTTATTGTAATCAATAAGATAATACATATTTAAATGTACAATTATCTAGTAAAAAAGATTTACTTTTTGTTAAATACAGAAAAAACGTCCTTTTCTTCTCCAATATTCCCCAAAAAGACTCAGTTATTTTTCCTTGGGGTTCCGTTCCATATTTCATATAGATAGAAGTCTTTTGCTATTATTATATGTTAAATGAGACCAAAAAGACGAAATGAAAAGAAAAATTCTAGGTTTTAATAGAGGAGATAACGATGTGGAAAACAAGACAGGAATTCTCTACAATGACACTGTAGACCAACGGAAGGGATGTAGCGCAGCTTGGTAGCGCGTTTGTTTTGGGTACAAAATGTCACGGGTTCAAATCCTGTCATCCCTACCTATTACTACTCCTTTGAGCAGTAATGAGGTATTTTTTAAGATCAACTCACAATGGACATATCATATAGAATCTTTCATTCTTATGACACTATATAGTATGCATACAATGACACTATATAGTATGCATACAAGATGTATTGGGGCCAATTCTTTTCTTTTTTCTTTACAGTATTCTCTTTTATGATAAGAAAGCGCTCTTAGTTCAGTTCGGTAGAACGCGGGTCTCCAAAACCCGATGTCGTAGGTTCAAATCCTACAGAGCGTGATTCGGATCTTCTTCGATCGAATTCGGCTGAAACACTAACTGGAACTGGAACAGCAATCTTAATTTGACCTCCTGGATATTAAACAAAGGAGGAGGTCAAAAAAAGGGGGGGATGTTAATTAATCAAAGGTCCAACTGATCGCCACGCCTGTATTGTAAATATGCAGTTACAAATAATCCAGCCAAAGTAATAGGAATTAGACCTAAGACGATTCCAAAAAGAAAAACTTCAATCATTTCAATTTGTTTGAAAGGAGAAAAAAGAGGTAATATCTATACCTAAATATTAATCCAAATTACCACGAATCTCAATGACCAAGAATTGGTAATTGACACGATAAGTAACTAGAAATACACAGAAGTTCGCGGAAAGATTTCCTTTTATGAATTGTGCAATTCATTTCAAATAAGTCGTATCTTGCTCAGACCAATAAATAGAGCTGAGGTTATAGTTAAAGCCGTTAGTAGAAAACCGAAATAACTAGTTATTATAGGCATCAAGGAGCTAAATGAAATATGTTATTTTTATACATATGTTTATAAAAAAGCACTTACCTGAGTTTCATTTTTTACAAAATAGGAGAGAAACAAAAATACCAATTGCAAGCTTTTGATTCAAATATCATTATAGACAGCACTAACAAGGATAAAGTCACAGCTTTAGAAAAAGAAATTGATTAATCGTCTGTAACATCTACGCATACCGCGTTTGCAATCAGCGAATGCATTCTTGGATCATTTTTCAATTCAACTAATAAGAATTAGGTCGTGTAATTTCGTTTTAAAACAAAACTCTTTTCGAATCATTATGGAATCAAATTAGAAAATTATTACTCTTTTTTTTTTATCGAATCTATTTTCAATTTTAGAGCGAACAGTAATCTTATAAAACTTTTACTTTCTTTTTAACTAATTAGATTTCGTAATAGGTTATAATATCTTGCATATAATATCTTGAATGAATGAGAACAAAAAGTGATCACACGATCACTCGAAAAAAAAAAATAGGTGTTTTGGTTCAACTATATTATAAGACTAGTCATTTCTATTCTCTTTTGCTTTAGAAGTTCTAGTTTGTATCTTTCCTATTAGAAATCCGCCTCTTTGTAGTTAGGTCAAAAAAGAACCTTCAGATTTCAGATTTCGATCTAA